ATGCTACGATGATTATTCTCAACAAATCATAAGGATATTGGTACTCTTTATTTTATCTTTGGAGCCTGAGCCGGTATAGTAGGTACGTCACTAAGTCTTATTATTCGAGCAGAGTTAGGACAACCAGGTACCCTTATTGGTAATGATCAGATTTATAACGTAGTTGTAACTGCTCACGCTTTCGTTATAATTTTTTTCATGGTAATACCAATTATAATTGGTGGATTTGGTAATTGATTAGTTCCTTTAATATTAGGAGCTCCTGATATAGCTTTCCCTCGTATAAATAATATAAGGTTTTGATTACTCCCTCCATCACTAACTCTCCTTTTAATAAGAGGTATAGTAGAAAGAGGAGTTGGTACAGGATGAACTGTATATCCTCCTTTAGCTGCTCCTATTGCCCATGCTGGTGCTTCAGTTGACATAGGAATCTTCTCACTCCATTTAGCCGGGGTATCTTCAATTTTAGGAGCTGTAAACTTTATAACAACTGTGATTAATATACGTTCTTTTGGTATAACTATAGATCAAATACCTTTATTTGTTTGAGCTGTTTTTATTACTGCAATTCTACTTCTTTTATCTCTTCCTGTTTTGGCAGGAGCTATTACTATACTTTTAACAGACCGTAATTTAAATACATCTTTCTTTGATCCTGCAGGAGGGGGGGACCCTATTCTTTACCAACACTTATTTTGATTTTTTGGTCATCCTGAAGTTTATATTTTAATTTTACCTGCATTCGGAATAATTTCTCATATTGTTAGTCAAGAGTCAGGGAAAAAAGAATCTTTTGGTACTTTAGGAATAATTTATGCTATACTAGCTATTGGGATTTTAGGATTTGTAGTATGAGCTCATCATATATTTACTGTTGGTATGGATGTTGATACCCGAGCCTATTTTACATCTGCTACAATAATTATTGCAGTTCCAACTGGGATTAAAATTTTCAGATGATTAAGAACTCTACATGGTACTCAAATATCATATACCCCTTCATTATTATGAGCTCTAGGTTTTATTTTCCTTTTTACTGTTGGAGGATTAACTGGTGTAGTATTGGCTAATTCTTCTATTGATATTATTCTTCATGATACATATTATGTTGTTGCTCATTTCCATTATGTTTTATCTATAGGAGCTGTGTTTGGAATTTTTGCTGGTATTGCTCATTGATTTTCTTTATTTACAGGTCTTTCCTTAAATCCTAAGTGATTAAAAATCCATTTCTTTGTAATATTTATTGGGGTAAATACAACGTTTTTTCCACAACATTTCTTAGGACTTAATGGTATACCTCGTCGATATTCAGATTATCCAGATGCTTTTACAACATGAAATGTTGTTTCATCCATAGGATCAATAATTTCATTTACAGCAGCCCTCGGATTTATAATTATTATTTGAGAAGCCTTAGCTTCAAATCGACCTGTAATTTATTCTCTTTATTTACCCTCTTCTATTGAATGAGGTCATGCATATCCCCCTGCAGACCATTCTTATATAGAAATTCCTGTTATTACTAATTCATAGTTAATTATTAAGATTAATCATCATCCTATTTAAAATATTTTTTTAATTTATTTTTCTAAAATGGCAGAGCGTATGTGTAGGATTTAAGCTCCTAGAACGGAGTTATTTTAACACTCCTTTTAGAATTTCTTTCTAATTCTAAAATGGCAGAGCGTATGTGTAGGATTTAGGATCCTAGAACGGAGTTATTTTAACACTCCTTTTAGAATTTTAAACTAATGGCAACGTGAGCTTACTTGGGATTTCAAGATGGTGCATCACCCCTTATAGAACAGTTAATTTTTTTTCATGACCATATTATGCTTATTTTGATTTTAATTATTACTTTTGTAGGTTATATGCTTTGTACCGTCCTTTCCAACTCATTTATTAACCGATTTATATTAGAAAACCAAACCATTGAGTTAATTTGAACAACAATTCCAGCTATTATTTTAATTTTTATTGCTCTTCCTTCATTACGTCTCCTTTATTTATTAGATGAAGTAAACAACCCTACTCTTACCTTAAAGACAATTGGACATCAATGATATTGAAGTTATGAATACTCAGATTTTATACACTTAGAATTCGACTCATATATAGTCCCTTCTAGAGAATTAGATACATCAGGATACCGTCTTTTAGATGTTGATAACCGTACTGTTCTTCCTATAAATACCCAAATTCGGATAATTATTAGAGCAGCCGATGTTATTCACTCCTGAACAGTCCCTGCACTTGGAGTTAAAGCTGATGCTATTCCAGGGCGGCTTAATCAAACCAGATTTATAATTAACCGGCCTGGTTTATTTTATGGACAATGTTCTGAAATTTGTGGGGCAAACCATAGTTTTATACCAATTGTAATTGAAAGAGTATCAACAAATACTTTCCTTAATTGAGTCTCATCATCTTCAGACTCATTAGATGACTGAAAGTAAGTATAGGTCTTTTAAACCTATTATAGTAACCACGCCTACTTCTAATGATTTTAAGAAATTAGTTAACTAATAATATTAGCTTGTCATGCTAAAGTTATCATCATTGATATTTCTTTATTCCTCAAATAGCCCCTCTTTTTTGATCCTTTTTATTTGGTTTTTTTTTGTTTTCATTTATATTATTTATTATTATAAATTATTATATTATCCCTTTAAATAAAACTTCTTCTAATATTTATATTACTACTGTTAATAAAAAACCTTGAAAATTATAGCTAATTTATTCTCAATTTTTGAGCCTTCTTCAAGAATCTTTAATATTTCGCTTAATTGATTATCAACGCTTTTAGGATTATTATTTATACCTTATTTATATTGGGCTTCCCCCTCCCGATGATCTCTTATTTGAAGAAATTTAACTCAGACTCTTCATAAAGAATTTAATGCTCTATTATCCTCATCCCATATAGGAGCTTCAATTTTTTTTGTTTCTTTATTTAGATTAATTGTTTTTAATAACTTCTTAGGTCTTTTACCTTATGTATTTACTAGATCAAGACATATAGTTATAACATTATCGCTATCACTACCATTGTGAATTACCTTAATAATCTTTGGTTGATTAAATAGGACCAATAGTATATTTGCTCATTTAGTACCTCAAGGTACTCCTCCTATCCTTATACCATTTATAGTTTTAATTGAAACTATTAGAAACGTTATTCGACCTGGGACTTTAGCTATTCGACTTGCTGCAAATATAATTGCAGGACACCTTTTATTAACTCTTTTAGGGGGAACTGGGCCTTCTTTATCAACTTCTATTTTAACGATCTTAGTTTTTTCACAAATTCTCCTTTTAACTTTGGAATCTGCTGTAGCAATTATTCAGTCTTATGTATTTGCTGTTTTAAGAACCCTTTATACAGGAGAAATTTCTTAGTTAATTAATGACAGCACATGGACATCATCCTTACCATTTAGTAGATATAAGACCCTGACCTTTAACTGGGTCAATTAGAGCTATAATATTAACTACGGGACTTGTAAAATGATTTCATCAGTATAATATAAATTTACTTTTATTAGGATTTTTAGCAACTTTATTAACGATAATCCAATGATGACGAGATATTACGCGAGAAGGTACTTATCAAGGTCATCATACTTCAATTGTGGTAAAAGGCCTACGATGGGGAATAATTTTATTTATTCTGTCCGAGGTTTTATTTTTTTTTTCTTTTTTCTGAGCTTTTTTTCATAGAAGGTTAGCTCCAACAATTGAAATTGGTATATATTGACCCCCCCAGGGTATTAAACCCTTTAACCCATTTCAAATTCCATTATTAAATACTACTATTCTATTATCATCTGGAGCAACCGTAACATGAACTCATCACGCTATTATAGAATCTAATCATACCCAGGCTATTCAAAGCTTAGCCTTAACAATTATATTAGGGTTATATTTTTCATTACTCCAAGCATTTGAATATATAGAAGCTTCTTTTACTATTGCTGATTCTGTATTTGGATCTACGTTTTTTGTAGCAACCGGATTTCACGGTTTACATGTAATTATTGGAACTTCATTTCTTCTAGTATGTTTATTACGACTTTTTTATTGTCATTTCTCCTCTTTCCATCATGTAGGATTTGAAGCCGCAGCCTGGTATTGACATTTCGTAGACGTAGTATGATTGTTCCTATATGTTTTCCTTTATTGATGAGGTGGATATTTTCTTAGTATAAAAAGTATTTTTGACTTCCAATCAAAAGGTCTAGTATTATCTAGAGAAAGTAATTATTACTTTAACATTTTTTTTTTTTCTCACTATAATTATTGCTAATGTTGTAATGATTTTAGCATCCTTATTATCTAAAAAATCGATTCTAGATCGAGAAAAGTGTTCTCCATATGAATGTGGATTTGATCCTAAAGGGTCAGCTCGATTACCATTTTCTCTGCGTTTTTTTTTAATCGCTGTTATTTTTTTAATCTTTGATGTAGAAATTACACTCCTTTTACCAATTGCTTCAATTATAAATATTGTAAATCTTTTTTCATGATTAACCACTAGAATTATATTCTTATTAATTCTATTAATCGGTCTTTATTATGAATGGTCTCAAGGAGCCCTAGAATGATCTGAATAGAATTAAACCATAGTCAATAATTTATGATATATGAGTTGCATTCATAAGGAGTTTAAAAAAACTGGTTTAAGTAGTTAGAAAGCGAATTTATCGCATTTAGTTTCGACCTAAATTTTTGGTTATTTCAACCTCTAACTTAAATTAGTTTGGTAGAAGCCAAATTTAGAGGCATATCATTGTTAATGATACCACTGAAATATTCTTTCCTATCAAGAGGATATTAAGATTTAAAGATAAAGCTTCTAACTTTCTTCTTAAGCAGTTAAACTCTGTTTATATCCTGGATATTTTTATAGTGTAATAAACACATTACTTTTTCATTGTAAAGTTGAGATTTTAATTTCTAAAAATATTATCTAGAGTATATTATATATACCTCTTTAGCACCACAAACTAATATTTTTTAATAAACTATCTAAATTATTTATAGATAAAGCTATCACTTTTGCATCTTCAGTGCAATATTCTTTATTAAATTATATAAATACCTATATGAAATTATAATAAACATAAATATAATAACAATTAATTTTATAAGCACTTTTAAAGTATTCATCTGTAAATAGTGCATAATTATAAAAATTTTTCCGGTTATATATAAAGCTCCTTGTCCACCTGTGTATTCATATCAACCTTTATCACCTATTTTTTGCATTATACTACCTCTAGATAAACTCAATTGACTATTTTTTATAGTTCTAAGAAAAGGTATAAATCATATTGATCCTACTATAACAATAATATTATAATTATTTAATCTTTTAAGTTTATAAGATGTATTTATTATGTTTAAAATATATCCAAAGATTCCACCAGTAATCCTAATAATTAATACTAAGTTCTTTATAATGTCCCTTATACACACTAAATAAGGCTCAGGAAAAATTAATCATGATAATATAGACCCTCCTATAATCCCGCCTAATCCTAGTATAACTATAGAATTTATTATAATTTTATCATAATCACTTACATTATTTAAACACCTTAAGTTAAAATCCCCTCTCAATCTATAAAAGATAAGCCGAGCCGTATATATAACCGTAAGACCCGTAGAAACCACATAAAGAATAAAAGCAATAGAATTAATTCACCTTAAAAAAGCAACTTCTAAAATTAAATCTTTAGAATAAAACCCTGCTAAGAAAGGGAAACCACATAAAGCTAAATTTGCAACTCTTATAAAAGAAACTCTAAGAGGTATATAATTAACTAAACCCCCTATCAACCGAATATCTTGATTATCTCCCACTCTATGGATGATTACCCCTGCACATATAAATAATAAAGCTTTAAATAAAGCGTGACTTAATAAATGAAAAAAAGCTAATTCTGGATATCCTAATGATAAAATTCTTAATATAACTCCCAGTTGACTAAGAGTAGATAAAGCAATAATTTTTTTTAAATCATACTCAAAATTAGCTCCTAATCCTGCTATAAATATAGTTAAACAAGAAACTACTAATAATATTCTCTGACTTTTTGATCCTTCTATAGCTGCTCTAAAACGAATTATTAAATACACTCCTGCCGTAACAAGAGTAGATGAATGAACTAGAGCTGATACTGGTGTTGGTGCAGCTATAGCTGCCGGTAATCACGCAGAAAAAGGGATTTGGGCTCTCTTTGTTATAGCCGCTAATATAACTAAAAATTTTAATAAAAATCATTCCTCTATTAAATACCCGCTTCACATAAAGAAGTTTCATCTACCTAGCCTCCTAAGTAAGCCGATTCTTAATAGAATTGCTACATCACCGATCCGGTTGGATATAATAGTTAATAAACCTGCATTAGCAGATTTCTCGTTTTGATAATAAATGACTAAAGCATATGAAACTAATCCTAACCCATCTCATCCTAATAAAATTCTAATTATATTAGGGCTCAAGACTATTATACTTATTGAAAATACAAAGGCTAATACTAAATATATAAACCGATTTTTATTTTTATCCCCTCTTATATAACTACCTCTATAATATAAAACTCTAGCCGAAATTATAAAAACAAATCATAAAAACCTTAGTGAAACTCAATCTAGAACTAATGTAAAAACTATAGAAAAAGAATTTAGGTTTAAAATTTCTCACTCAATTACACTAGTTATTTCACAATTTAATTTTAAAATAGAAGTTAAACCACATACTCTTGAACATAAAACTAATATTATTATACTGACTTCATTTATTGAAATTTTTCAAATCACTCTTTAAAATTATTCAGATTTATTATCTTTTTTTAAGATTAGATCATTAAAATTCTACTATTTAGAATTAAAACATTTAAAGGTAATCAATGGAGAAATAATACTAGGTACTCCTGAATTTTTCCTGAACAACAGGCATATAAACAATTATAAAATAAACCATGTTGACTTAGCCTATATATATATAATGTATAAGCAGCTCTAAAAAAAGACAACAGCCCAATACCCCATATACTTAGAGTACTTCAACTTATAACTCTTATAATTAAACTAATCTCGCCTAATAGATTTAAAGATGGGGGACTTGCTATATTACTAACACTAAGTAGAAATCATCATAACCCCATTCTTGGTATAAAAGATAATAACCCTTTAACAATAATAAGACTTCGCCTACCAATACGCTCATATACAATATTTACTAAACAGAATAATCCTGATGAACATAATCCGTGGCCCACTATAATTACTACTCCCCCTATTACTCCTATTCAATTATAAATTATTAATCCACATAAAACCAGCCTTATATGTGCAACAGAAGAATATGCAATTAAAGATTTTACATCAACCTGACGTAAACATATCAGACTAATACTTACTCCTCCTCATAAACTTAATCTTACTCATAATCAACAAAGTTTACTAGCAATTACTTGGAAAAAAACTAAAGACCGAATAATTCCATATCCTCCTAACTTCAATAATACTCCAGCTAAAATTATAGATCCTGCAACTGGAGCTTCTACATGAGCCTTAGGAAGCCAAAGATGAAGGCCATATATTGGTAACTTAACTAAAAAAGCTCATACTGTAGCGAAATATCATAATATAGTTAATCTTCCCTTTCAATTTATAGCTTCTCTTAAGATTATAATTAATCTTCCTTCTTTATATGATAATAATAGCAAAGATCCTAATAATGGTAAGGAAAATGCTAATGTATAAAACAATATATAAACACCCGCCTGGATACGCTCAGGTTGATAACCTCATCCTACAATTAAAATGAGAGTTGGAATTAAAGATATCTCAAAACTAATATAAAAAAAAAGATAATCTAAAGTAGAAAAGGTTAAAATAAGAAACATAAGTAATAATAAATTTATTATTACAAACCTTGGGTAGAAATTAAATCTTTTCTTAATGTTTTGTCTTGATATAAAAATTAAAAATATAATTCATAAGCTTAAATAAATTATGATGTAACCTAAATAATCTAAACCAAATATCATTCTAAGTCTACTTATATAAAAATTATGGAAGTAACTTAAACTGAACAAAAATCTTATAATCCCTATACTAATCTGTACTAGAGATCATTCACCTCAGAACCTTATTAATATGATTAAAGGTAAAATTAATTTTAACATTCTAATAAACTAAGACTTATAAACCGATCATTACCGTGTCTTCGAACCACAAAAATTAATAAAGATAACCCTAAAGCACCCTCGCATGCCGCTAAAGTTAAAAAAAAAAGTCTAAAATAAACCTCATTACCTACCCTAGATATCTCTATTCTCAATAATCAAAATACCCCCAGCATTATAAATTCTAGTCTTAATAAAGAATTTAATAAATGCTTATGATATTTAATAAATCTTCATAATCCACATAATACTATAAATAAAGAACTAATTACTGATAATCCTAAAATTCTCATTAGTTTTAATAGTTTAAAAAAAAACTTTGGTCTTGTAAACCAAGAATGAATTATATCTTCTTAAAGCTTCAGGGAAAAATATTTTTTACTTATCTTTAGTCCCCAAAACTAATATTTTTATTAAACTATTCTCTGATATTACTTTAATAATAATTCCATCAATTTTTATAATTTCTTTTCTTTTTACCCGGCTCACCCACCCATTATCTTTAGGTTTATCACTTTTAATTCAGACCATTTTAATTTCAATAACTGCAGGCCTATATACCTCTTCTTTTTGATTTTCATATATTTTATTTATAATTTTTCTAGGGGGTATATTAGTCCTATTTATCTATGTAGCCTCTTTAGCATCAAATGAATTCTTTAACTTTTCTCTAATGACTTTTTTTTCTTTTTTTTTTTTATTATTATCATTAATTTTTTTTGCTTATTTTTTAGACCCTATATTAACTTCTTCCAAGTCTTCTATTTTTTTATCTCCAATTAATACCAATTTAATATCTACTCCCTCTATTATCAGCTGAATTTACAGACAACCCTTAATAAATTTTACTTTATTTATTATCTTATATTTACTTTTGACTCTTCTAGTAGTAGTCAAAATTACTAACCTTTTCACTGGTCCCCTCCGATTATCTAACTAATGACAACCCCTATGCGTAAGTCTCATCCCCTTTTTAAGATCATTAATAATGCACTAGTAGATATACCCCTTCCTAGAAATATTTCTACCTTTTGAAACTTTGGATCTTTACTTGGGTTATGCCTTATCATTCAAATTGCTACAGGCTTATTTTTAGCTATACATTACACCGCCCATATTGAATTAGCTTTTTCTAGAGTAGCTCATATTTGTCGAGACGTAAATTATGGATGACTCCTCCGTACTATACATGCTAATGGTGCCTCCTTTTTTTTCATTTGTTTATATATTCACATTGGACGAGGTATTTATTATGGCTCCTATATAACATTTCACGCATGAATAGTTGGAGTAGTTATTTTATTTTTAGTTATGGCTACAGCTTTTCTAGGATATGTATTACCATGAGGACAAATATCTTTCTGAGGAGCAACAGTGATTACTAATTTATTTTCTGCTATCCCTTATATTGGTACAAATCTAGTTCAGTGAATTTGAGGAGGATTTTCAGTTGATAACGCTACTTTAACTCGATTCTTTACATTTCATTTTGTTTTACCATTTATTATTGCTGCTGCTTCTCTAGTACATATTTTGTTTCTTCATCAAGCAGGGGCTAATAATCCATTAGGTATTTCAAGACAAATTGATAAGGTCCCATTTCACCCATACTTCACTTTTAAAGATATTGTAGGGTTTATTGTTATATTTTCAATCCTTTTACTTCTATCACTTCTTAACCCTTATTTATTAGGAGATCCGGATAACTTTATTCCTGCTAACCCTTTAGTTACCCCTGCTCATATTCAGCCCGAATGATATTTCCTTTTTGCTTACGCCATTTTGCGATCAATTCCTAATAAATTAGGAGGTGTGATTGCACTTGTAGCTTCCGTTGCAATTTTATTTATTCTTCCTTTTACTCATATCTCACAATTCCGAAGACTTACATTTTATCCATTAAATCAAATTATATTCTGATCTTTAGTGGTAATTTTAATCTTACTTACTTGAATTGGAGCTCGTCCTGTAGAAGCTCCATATGTTCTTACCGGTCAAATTCTTACTGTTGTTTATTTCGCTTATTTTATCCTTAATCCTATATTTTTATTGTGATGAGATAAAATACTTAAATAAATGATTTTGATTATTTAGTTTATATACATAAAACAAATGTTTTGAAAACATTAAAAAAGAAGATTTTCTTAATAATCGTATTATTGTTGTCATTATTTTACTTTTAATGAATATTTACAATTTATTTATATATATGTATTAATATTTTTCATTCTTTTTAAATACCTCTCCTTTTAACTTTTATGTATCATTTTAGTTACACCAAAGAATAAATTAACTTGATTTTATTTATAAAAGCTTCTTTAAAGGCATATACTAAAAATAAATACTTTAACCCCGATAAAAAAACATAAGTAATTAATGGATACCGGAAGATATCTTTTCCATGCTATATATATAAGTTTATCATACCGCAGTCGCGGTAAAGTTCCACGAACCCATACAAACAAAAAAGATATTAATACTAATTTTAAGTAAAATACTCTTCTACATGGACTTCCTCCCAGAAATACAACCACAAATAATATTCTTATAAACAAGATACTAGCATATTCTGCTATAAAAATCAAAGCAAATCCCCCACTCCCATACTCAGTGTTAAATCCAGATACTAATTCAGACTCTCCTTCAGCGAAGTCAAATGGTGTTCGATTAGTCTCTGCTAAACAAGACCTAAATCAAATCAAGCTTAAAGGAATAGAAATAAATATAAACCATATCTTTCCTTGAAAAACCGAGAACAAGTCTAATCTGAACCCTCCAACCAAAATAATGAAAGATAATAAGATTAGAGCTAATCTAACCTCATAGGAAATCGTCTGTGCAACAGCTCGAAGACCACCTAAAAGTGAATATTTACAATTGGAAGCTCATCCAGCGACTATTGTTCTATAAACTCCTATCCCTAAACAACAAAAAAAGAATAATACACTTATATTAAAACTTAATAGACCGGTTTCATAAGGTACAACTGATCACACAACCAAAGAAATGAATAGTCTAATTACTGGACATAAATAATAAACTATAAAGTTTGATATTATTGGTCTAGTCTGCTCTTTAGTGAATAACTTAACAGCATCTGAAAATGGTTGTAATAGCCCATTAAATCCTACTTTATTAGGCCCCTTCCGAATTTGAATATACCCTAAAATTTTACGCTCAAGTAAAGTAACAAAAGCCACTCCGATTAATACACAAATAATTAGAATTAGATAATTAACAATTTCAACTAAAATTAAAATCAAGTGAAATGTAATACAAAACACCATATATGTTTATATATAATACTAGAAATCCGTATTATATTAATTCACCTTTAAAACAAATCGATTTGCACGATAATTCTTTTCAGTGTAAGTGAAACGCTATCTATTTAGCTATGTTTTAATATAGTTATTTTGAATATATTATTCAGCGAACTGCTTTAATTATTTACATTTATTAAAAGATTTTCAATGATTTAATCCTTTCGTACTAAAATCATTTTAGTTTTTTAGGAGATAGAAACCGACCTGGCTCACGCCGGTCTGAACTCAAATCATGTAAAAGTTTAAAGGTCGAACAGACCTTCTCATATAACGGCTACATTATATAGAAACTTTAATTCAACATCGAGGTCGCAAACTTCTTTTTCGATATGAACTCTCAAAAGAAATAACGCTGTTATCCCTAAAGTAACTTAAACTGTTAATCTATATTACAGGATCCTTTATATTTAAGCACCTAATAGTGTTAATTACGCTAAGCAGTTATAATTAATTATACTTATATCGCCCCAATATAATATAATAATCAATATAAATCTTTATTATTCTAATTTTATAGACATTGACTTTTATATAAAGCTTTATAGGGTCTTATCGTCCCCCTAAGTTATTTAAGCCTTTTCACTTAAAAGTTAGGTTCAATTTCTATAATAGAGACAGTTTTCTTCTTGTCAAACCATTCATACAAGTTCCTAATTAAGAAACTAATGATTATGCTACCTTTGCACGGTCAGAATACCGCGGCTCTTTAAATTTTTAATCAGTGAGCAGGTCCGACTATTTAAATCTTTCAAATAGACATGTTTTTGATAAACAGGCAGAAGAATAATTTGCCGAGTTCCTTGAATTTATCTACCCTTATATTATAGTTTAGATATAATAAATAATCTTATACTATAACATTAGTATTTATACTAATATAATCATTTTTTATTTTACTTTCTAATTTAATTTAATATCTTAGTATAATTTTACCCAAATCAACTACCCAAATGATTATACTCGGTATCACCTGTATTATAACATATTTTTAGCATAGCTGCTTTTAAGCTTAGCATAGTGACATTCTATTGGCCGATATTGTATAAATAAGAAGCTAATCCCTCCTATTATTGAATGTTAAATATATATATATTACTTTAACTTTTAAATTTAATTTATTTCCCAAGAAACTAGATATAAAAATACTCGACTAGTTTTTCACCTTTAATTTTAAATTTCAAATTTTTATTCTACAAAAACTTGTTTATAAAATTAACTGTTTTTTTTTTCGAGATACCTATATTAATTAGATAATTTTGATTATCCCTGATACTAAAGGTACAATTATTAACATATACTTGTATTATAATCACTTTTTTCTTTCCTACACAGTACTTCGTATTCTATAGCTTATTATAAGATTTTATTAAAAATTACTTACTTGTTCTTACTTTAAATTATTTTTCTTAACGTTAATAACAGATATTCATTAATAAACAAGATTTATTATATATTTCTAACTAGATTCACTTTCCAGTAAATCTACTATGTTACGACTTATCTCATCTTTCATAATGAGAGCGACGGGCGATATGTACATAATTTAGAGCCAATATCTTTCCAATATTTTAAATTGAAAATACAATCAAATCCACCTTCCTAGCCCCTCTTCCTGAGCTACTCCGTAATAAATAAGTTTTTAATGTAATCCATTTCAACTCTCTTATAGGCTACACCTTGATCTAATTTTTATTATCGTATTTAAATTTTAATAATTTTTTTTTTAAAAATTATCTGATAATGACGGTATATAAGCTGTTTTTTTTTACAAAAGAGAGTTACATTTTAGCGCGGATTATCGATTTAGAAACAGATTCCTCTGACAGGACTAAATTACCGCCAAATTCTTTAAGTTTTAAGAACATAACTATTAATAATTAAGTGTTTAGTTTTATTATTTCGTATAACAGGGTATCTAATCCTGGTTTAAGTCGAAAGTTATTCAGCTTCAACAAAAATTTAATAACAATTGATAAGAATGACTAATTTCACTTATTATTCTAACAATTTATACAATAGTAAATTTATATTATTAACTGACCCTTAATCTATATTTATTCAACCCTTAAGTATAACCGCGGATGCTGGCACAAATTTTTACCGGATTTTTCTCTTGCTACTAAATCCTACCCTAATAAATTGTTTAATAATTTATGCTGAGATTTTTTTTTTATTGAATTTTTTTCTTTTTTTTCTCCTAACCATCTTTTTGAAAGATAGTTTTTATTACTCGTTAATACCTTTCATTCAAAGTTAGCGAAACTACAAATATTTTAAGAAAGAATCAAACTTTTGAATCCAGATTATTAATAAATTCTTATTAGTTATATCATTGTTATATATTTTATAGAATTTATTTCTTTATATACCTTATAACACATATGGTATATCAACTTAGTTAATTACACTCATTATAAAAATAGGCCCATGTAGATAGAGCTTCTATTTATCTATAAGATACATATAATAAAATGCAATCCTATCAACCAAAACTGCTTAGCTAAATAAAACTTCTATAAAATCACCCCTTAATGATTAATTGTCTAAAATGAGCTCGCTGATTAGGATCAAAAAAATAAGTACTATCCCCACTGCGTTAGCCCCACGGGCGGAAAGGTAAAAGGAATATATCGGACCCTTACTCCCTCTGTATGGGGATGGGTCCGATATATTCCTTTTTTAACCCATAAAAAAAACCAGATTGTATCGCTGTTCTATAGCTATAACTAACTAATGAAAGATTCTAATGATTATTAAAAATAATATGCTGAAACATGTTTATATATGTATAACTTAAATACACTATATATCGAGATTTATGATTTTACTAATTTTCATAAATATCAATTATCTATTGACCAAATATAGGTACATCAACCGACTTTGATTCACCCCAGAATCCGAATATAATGCCTGACTCAAAAGGATAGCTTTGATAGAGCTAATAATGTAAATTATTTTACTTATATTAATTATGAACGGTGGAGTTACACCACCCCCTTTAAGATCAAAACTTATCGTGCCCTATACACCAGTACATAATAGCCTTTTTTCTTAAAAGATAAGCTAAAACTAAAGCTAATGGGCTCATACCCCGTAAATGAGAAAAGTTCTCTCTTTTTATTGTTATTTCCTCTTTCTTATTCTATTTTTTTTTTTTCTTTAATAATAGGTACATTATTATCTATCTCCTCTTCCTCTTGGTTTGGTGCCTGAATTGGATTAGAGTTAAATTTATTATCCTTTATTCCTCTTATCTCTTTAAAAAAGAACTACTTTTTGTCTGAAGCTGCTTTAAAATATTTTCTCATTCAGGCTCTAGCGTCCACTATTATTATTATATCAAGATGTTTAATCTTCTTTTCTATTAAAATTCCTAGCTTTCTCCTTCTTATATCTTTACTTATAAAACTTGGAGCCGCTCCTTTCCACTTTTGATTTCCCCAGGTAATAGAAGGTTTATCATGATTACAAGCAATAATTCTAATAACTATTCAAAAACTAGCTCCCATGTATTTAATTTCCTACTTAATGTATAAAACTTTATTTATTCATTTTATTGCAATCTCCGCTATTATTTCATCATTAGTAGGTGCTTTAGGTGGATTAAATACCATAAGACTACGGAAGCTCATAGCTTTTTCTTCAATTAACCATATATCTTGAATATTAGTTGCTATTTCAATTAATGAAATTTTATGAAGCTTATATTTTTTTTTCTATTCGATTATCTCTACTTCAGTGGTAATAATCTTTTTTTTTTGTCAAGCTTATACTATCTCCGACCTTTTAAATTCTAAATTTTCGGGACCCTTGTTATCTCTTTCTATTCCAATAAGATTTTTATCCTTAGGTGGACTTCCACCATTCTCTGGATTCATTCCAAAATGAATAATAATTCAAGTATTGGTTATAAATAATGCAGAATTTATTTTATTTTTTCTTCTTTTCTCTTCCTTATTAACATTATATTTTTATCTACGTTTATTAATACCATTTATTTTATTATCGGCCCCTTTACTTAGATTAAATTTAAAATCAAACCCAAATCCCTTTTTTTTTTCTATCTCCTTATTTAGTATATTTAATATATTAGGACTTTTATTACCACTACCATTTTTAATATATTAATATTAGGATTTTAAGTTATTATAAACTATAAGCCTTCAAAGCTTGAAAAAAAAGTATTTATCTTTTAAATCCTAGTATATCAATACATCTTTAGACTTGCAATCTAATATTATAAGTTTAACTATAGAATCGTAATAAGAAAGGTCCTTAACCTTGTTAATAAATTTACAATCTACCGCCTATATCTCAGCCATCTTATTTTATTTTT